ATAAAAAAAAATTTTGAGTGATCATGTAATAACTTTTTTCTTCTCATTCAGTCAAGATATTACGCGAATTAACCTATTGCTGACTCTAATGAGTTAATTTTAAAGTAAAGTAAAAAGTTTTAGAAGCTTACTCTTCGCTCGAAAATCGACAATAGATTCGATAGAATTCAAAAATAGACGAAATGTTCAAAAATTAAGTTACACGGCCCAGCTCTTATTACTTATTCTTTTATTAGTTTAGCTAAGAGTTACTCAATGAATCGGTTGATTGAAATCGCAAGATGGATAGATATTACAGATGATGAATCGATTTCATTTTATATACCTGCCACTTTATCTTTGTTAGTACCGTCTGATGAATAACAAACTTTCAATTGAGCTTCTTCTTTCAATTGGTATTTTTGCGTATCCTCTTATTTTGTTTTGAAAAAATGGAAACTTAGGTAAGTGCTTTATAAGCATATGTAGAAAAAAATTTATTTCATTTAGATCCTTTATGCTTACGATAACTAGTTTTTTTGGTTTTCTACTAGTGGCTTTAACTATAACCTCCGCTCTATTTATTGGTTTAAGCAAGATACGACTTATTTAAAATTTATATTTGAATTGAATAATAAACCTTTCCGTGAGATTCCATGTATTCTATAGTTACTTACAGCCTCAATTGGCAATTCTTGGTCATTGAGATTCATGCCAATTCAGATTAGTATTTAGGTATATATATTACCTCTTTTTTTTCTTTCAAACAAATTGAAATGATTGAAGTTTTTCTATTTGGAATCGTCTTAGGTCTAATTCCTATTACTTTGGCTGGATTATTCGTAACTGCATACTTACAATACAGACGTGGTGATCAGTTGGACCTTTGATTAATATCTCTTTTTTTTATCGACCTCCTCTTTTTTTTTATTTAATCCACAGGAGGTCAAATTCCTATTGCTGTGCAAAAGTTACTGAATCCCTTTCAGTCTAATTTGATCTAAGAATAAAAAAATCACGCTCTGTAGGATTTGAACCTACGACATTGGGTTTTGGAGACCCACGTTCTACCGAACTGAACTAAGAGCGCTTTCTTATATGAATAGATAAGACTGTAAAGAAAAGGATTACCCCATTTTTTTGGATGCATAGTATTATTGAAATACTATGCCCAATTTAAATCGATCTCAGACGATCCCTCGTTACTGCTCAAAGGAGCAGTAATAGGTAGGGATGACAGGATTTGAACCCGTGACATTTTGTACCCAAAACAAACGCGCTACCAAGCTGCGCCACATCCCTTCCATTGCTCTACAGTGTCATTGTAGAGAATTCCTGTCTTGTTTTCCACATCGTTATTTCCTACGTTGATATACACAATTTTCTGTCCATTTCGTCTTTTTTTTTTTTTGTCTCATTTAACATATAATATTTAACATATATTAACATAACATATATTAACATATAATAATAGTCATAGTAAAAGACTTGTATACATATACAAAAATAAATGAGTATTTTTCGCAAATGCTCGGTAAGGGGGAGATGCTTTTTTTCTGTTTTAAGAAAAGAGAAAATCCTATTTACTTTTACTGGATCATTGTACAAAATTTAATATATATTGTACAAAATTTAATATATTAATATTAGAGGAATCTTATGGATTACGTGTACAACTATAAGTGGTCCTTAACTACCGATTTATGTATTACAAAAAAAAAGGAGGTTTTTCGATGCGAGATTTAAAAACATATCTCTCTGTGGCACCAGTACTAAGTACGCTATGGTTCGGGGCTTTAGCAGGTCTATTGATAGAGATTAATCGTTTTTTTCCGGATGCGTTGACATTCCCCTTTTTTTCATTTTAGTTATTGAGATGGGAAGGAATGAAGAAGGTTAAAGATAGAATCAAATATCTGTGACTAACCCCCTCTCCGCTTTTCTCTTTTTTCCCTTTTTTCCATTTTTTAAATAAGGGAGGAAAGGGAAAAAATAAGAGTGGATTCACACATAGGGAGGTTCGGGTTCAATAAAAAAATGAATATTAATAAAAAATAATAGAGTAATGGGGGAGTAGAATATAAAATGTGGGTCTAAGGAAAAAGTATTATACAAGATATTATTATACAAGATATTTCAAAGTATTATACAAGATATTTAAACGAGAAATGAAATACTGTACTTCGATTTGAAATAGAGTTTATAAATCTTTGTATTACTTATTTTTTTTTTTTTTTTAATTTTATTTATTATGACTTTAATTTACTATGTACTTCGATCTTTCTTTTATAATTCGATTTCAAGTTAGTAATTTCTATTTGTTTTCCTTCCTTTCTTCTTCTTCGTTTTGTAGAAGAGTTGAATAAATCCAAAATCCAAAGGAGGCTCATGGCCAAGGGTAAAGATGTCCGAGTAACGGTGATTTTGGAATGTACCAGTTGTGTCCGAAACGAGGTTAATGGGGTATCAAGGGGCATTTCCAGATACGTTACTCAAAAGAACCGTCACAATACACCTAATCGATTAGAATTGAGAAAATTCTGTCCGCATTGTTACAAATATACAATTCATGGGGAGATAAAGAAATAGGGCGAACTTAATATTACCCTTTCAAGGAAGGGTAAAAAATAACATTATATATAACATATTTAAATACAAAATAAACAAATCCTATATCCGTGACTTTCAAAATGAGAATTAAGAAATAGGATTTTCGAGATAAAGAGAAGGAATAAACTAAAACAAACTATGGATAAATCCAAACGACCCTTTCTTAAATCCAAGCGATCTTTTCGTAGACGTTTGCCCCCGATTCAATCGGGAGATCGGATTGATTATAGAAATATGAGTTTAATTAGTCGATTTATTAGTGAACAAGGCAAAATATTATCTAGACGAGTGAATAGATTGACCTTGAAACAACAACGATTAATTACTATTGCTATAAAACAAGCTCGTATTTTATCTTTGTTACCCTTTCTCAATAATGAGAAACCATTTGAAAGAAAGGAGTCGATCGCTAGAACTACTGGTCTTAGAACCAGAACCAGAAACAGAACCAGAACCAGAAATAACTAGGCTTACTTTGGAATCTTAATTTTAATGGAATCATAATTAGAATCCGAACTCAAAAGTAGATTGGTATTTTTCCGAGAATCCAGATTAGATTATCGGGTCGTAAGAAAAAAAAAAGAATTGGAGAAAGCTTTTTCTACTGAGCGCGTTCATTCGTTTTCACTATTTTAGCATATTTTTTTTATCCCAGTAATTTCTACTCTAACTTCCCGGAGTTCATTCTTCGGGAAACTCCGTTTAAATTATTCCGACGGACTTTTTATAACCCACTTCTTTTATTATCTCATTGGAAATCGTATAAAGACAATCCCTATTTAATATAGCTATTTGTGCAAGTATTTTACGATTAAGAAGCAACCGTCCCTTGTACAGATCGTGTATTAATCTACTATAACTATGGGATACCCCCCATTCGCGAATTACTGCGTTTATCCGAGTGATCCACAAACGACGAAAATTGCTCTTTTGACTGCCCCGATCCTGATGAGCCGAAAACAAAGCTCTTATTTTCTGTTGAATAATAGTTCGAGTAAGTCTTGAAAGGGCCCCTCGAAAGTTCGATGCAAATAAACGAATTTTTGTTCTACGTCTACGAGCTATATATCCCCGTCTAATTCTAGTCATTGAATAGATGAAACTTCCACCGAATAACGAATTTATTTCTTTTCTTTCAGTTATTCCTTTCCCCTTTCCTAATCTATTAAGAACAAAACGTATTTTTCCAATGTATAAAATAAAAATTCCAAGGGCTTTGGCTACTATAACCTTCCTGACCGCCATTTTTTCTTTTTTTTAGGCATTTCAATGCGTAATAAAGAAATTCTATTGTGTTATAGGTGTCAAAAATAGAAAAAAAAAAAGGATAAAGAAATAGCGGATTCCTTCGTTTCTATGGTGCCTTCCTAAACGGTGAGGTCTTCTCTATACACCGGAGCCTTTACTTCATTTAATCAAGGTTATTGGTAACTTGTATAGTTCACCCTTTTTGGCCCTACCTATGAATTATCCAGCAATAGGCCTTTCACAATGAGATCTACCTATACAGTAACGGTATTTAATTATGAAACTTAGCTGGGTAGCTGACCCTCTTAGTCCGTTCTTGCCAGAGTAGGAGCTTAATCTTTATGCCTTTTTTATTTTATTTATTTTATTTATATTTATTAAATAAAAATTTATATTTATTAAAAAGTAAGTAAATTAAATAAGTAAAAATGAAATAAATTTAATTAAAATAAAATTAAATAAATTTAAAATAATTAAAAAAAAATTCAAATTAAATAAGTAAATAAGAAAGTAAATAAAAAAAAGATTTCCTCCGCTTAATGGCTAACCATTTGCTACCAATGGAGAATTTCTTCTCATCTTAAATTGAGATTTGCACCAACGGAAACCATAAAATTTATTCACAATGTAGGAATGTGATATCTTTTTTTATTATTTTTTTTATATAGTGAATGGAGTCCCTTCTTACATTCTATACTATTCACCGGTACTGATCATTGATACTGGAAAGTTTTTTTCTTGCTTTTGTACCAGCGCATGGTATGATCTAAACGAGTCGCACATACACCCGAGTACATGTTCCTCGACGTTGAGGGCATCCCCGAAGAGCGGGGGATTTCGTGGCATTTCTGATTGGCTGTCTTGTATTTCTAATAAGTTGTTTAATAGTTGGCATGCTGAATTTATACATAATGGGGCTGGTTTAGATTGATCCTAACCGGAGAATTCTGAATTACTTCCAGTTATTCGAATAGTAAAATCATAGATAAAATCTCAAATTGCGTATTTGTGTGAAATCCGTCTTATTTTCATTCAACTCCTACAAGATCAACAATTCCATAAGCTTGTGCTTCTGTTGCTGACATAAAAGTATCTCTTTCCATGTCTTTGGATACAACCCAAAGGGGTTTGCCCGTTCTTTGTGCATAAACCATTGTGAGGGT